AAAGTTTTAACACAAGAAACTCGAAGTATATATTTTATTCGATACAAGCTCTTTTTTTTTGAGGATCCGCTATAATAATGAAAAAGATTTCTCCATATACGCACAAATCGATCAATAATATCCAAATCTGACGAATCCGCCCAGGTTGACTTACTAATGGGATGCCCTAATGCATTACAAAATTTCATTTTAGCCAATGATCCAATCAAAGGACTAATTGGAACTAATGTATCAATCTTTTTCATAGCATTATCCATTAGAAATGAATTTTCTAACATTTGACTCCGTACCACTGAAAGATTTAGTCGCATACTTGAAAGATAACCCAAAAAAAAGAGAGAATGTTTGGATAATTGGTTTATATGGATTCTTCCTGGTTCAGACCACACATAAAAATGACATTGCCATAAATGGACAAGGTAATATTTCCATTTATTCATCAAAAGAGGCGTATCTTTTGAAACCAGAATGGATTTTCCTTGATATCTAACATAATGCATGAAAGGATCCTGGAAGAACAATGGGATAGCCGGAAAATCGTTAGAAAAGACTTCTTCTATAGGATGCTTTATTTTTTCATAGAAATATATTCGCTCAAAAAAGCTCCCAGAAGATGTTAATCGTAAATGACAAGATTGGTTACGGATAAAAAGTAAGATGGATTCATATTCACAAACATGAGAATTATATAGGAATAAAAAGAATCTCGAATTACTTTTTAAAAAAATAGAAATAGATTTATTTGAAATAATAAGACTATTCCAATTATAATAATCGTGAAGAAAAAGACGTAATAAATGCAACGAAGAGGCATCTTTTACCCAGTAGCGAAGGATTTGAACTAAGATTTCCAAATGAATAGGGTAGGGTATTAGTACATCCGATACATAATTTAAATATGGGAATTTGTCCTCTAAAAATGGAAATATTGAATGAATCGATCGTAAATTAGAATATTTTACAATTTCTGTCCCCTTTAAAGAAGATACTAATCGTATGGAAAATGGAATTTCCACAATGACCGCAAATCCCTCGGATATCAGTTGAGAATACAAATTCTTATTGGACCAAAAAACGTTATTTTGGTTAGAATCATGAGCAACAAGAATCAAACGATTCTGTTGATACATTCGAGTAATTAAACGTTTTACAATTAGTAAACTAGATTTATTGTCATAACCTACATTTTCTAACAAACTCGATTTATTTAAACCACGATCATGAGCAAATGCATAAATATACTCCCGAAAGATAAGTGGGTATAGGAAGTCATGTTTCCAAAATCTATCTAGTTCTAAATATCCTTGAAATTTTGCCATTTGAAATTAGATTTGAACTAGAAATGTAACTAAGAGATTTATTGGGTTATCAAATGATACATAGTACGATACAGCCAAAACAAGGTATTACAAGGTATTATAATAAGAAAAACCTCGGAAAAAGGTAAGACTCATCAACCATCAACGGACTCTCTATCCTCTGTCTTTTTTTTTTATTAAATTGGTTTATTTATGTTCATTCTATAATAACAAGATGATTAGAAATCCTTTATTTTTACAATCCAATCGCTCTTTTGATTTTGAAACAAAAAAAAAATAAATCTTTTTATCAATGTACTGCCTTCTTTTACACATCTATCCCCACCTCATAATTCAGAATGGAGAATAACTAATAGTTAGGACTCATAAAAAAATAAATAATCCACTTATGGGAAAAAACTTCCCCGCGGCAAGCACTAATATATTGTTAACATCTAATTAGATCGGGGAATAATTCATTCAAAAATTCAGAACAGGAGCTCGTTACTTTTTATTTCCCTATAATTAGAACCGTAGCAGGGCTCTATCCATTTATTTCCTCGACCCAGCTGTAACTTTAGTTTAATTTTTTTTTCCACGCCCCAAGAATAAAAAAAAAAAAAAAAATTAAACAAGGTTTTGACCGATACGGCAAGAATGAAATATTCTTAGAATTCTCCATTGATACGACATGCTGCTTTTTCCATTCATTTCTTTCAGGATCAGTCGCGGTCTTACAAACTCTACCGATGGTATGGACGAATCCATTGCTTCATACAAATGTGTAAAAGATGCTAGTCGCACTTAAAAGCCGAGTACTCTACCGTTGAGTTAGCAACCCCAATCAAATAGCTAAAATGTATAGATACAACCGGAATCCCAATAAATAAAGAAATTGAATTGCAAAGCGCAATCAAAACATTAAAAATGGCAAAACAAAAAAAAAAATATAAAAATTGTCAAATCAAAATATAGATAAAATATGGATAAAGTCAAAATATTTGTAGAGCAACTCTTGTCTCTTATGTTATCCATTATTATATTTTATTCATTTTAATAATAAAAAAACTAAGGACTTATTGTATCACAGAAAATCCAATGGAACCCGTTATTTGAATGAAATAAAATAAAATCTAGGGAACGGAGATAAATAAATGCATTTATCCACGATCGGATTATATTTATTTGATACATTGTTGTCAATATGAATGGAAATGTTGAGAAAAGAATACAATAAAGAAATAGAAGAAATAGAAAATAAATTCGAAATTGAAATAAAAATGGAAATATTATTAACTAATAAAAAAATTAATTAATAAACAAAATAGAAATATTAAAAGAATTCAATTTTAAATAAAAAAAAAAATAAGGACTTGTGTTGGATTGGCACTCCATAGATAATTGACATATATACAAAATAAGGTATAACCGGAAGAATAAATTTAATTAAATAATTAAAATAATAAAGTCGAAAAAATCGGGTTTATTCATTATTCAATCAATAAAAAAATAAAAAATAACTTAACCTTTTTATTTTTTATTATTTTTTATTTGCTCATAGAATTCCAACAAAAAACACCCCATATGACATGAAAATAATATCCAAATTGAAGACCCAATTATCTCTTGATATTTTTTCTATCTATTCTATCAATTATATCAATAAAATTTTATCAATAAAATATATTTTGATCGTTATAAACGACGACATTCTATAGTAACAATAATAAATTGAGTATGATATGAATAGAACAAGTGAGGAGAGAAAATAGCGAAGAAAAGATTATATAAAGCTATATCTATATACAAGTAATCCACACTCTCTTTTTTATATATTTCATTATATAATTTCATTAATTGAACTTCATTTGGTGATTAAGACCAAGTTCAATAAAAACCCCTGCCTTCTTTAAAATATCATGAACAGTTCCTGTAGGCTGAGCGCCTTTTTCAAGGAAATATAGAATAGCAGGAACATTTAAATCGGTTTGATTCTTTATCGGATCATAAAAACCCACTTTCCGAAGATCTCTTCCTTCTCTTCGGGATCGAACATCAATTGCAACGATTCGATAAATAGCTCATTGGGATAGATGTAGATGAACAATACCCCCCCCGAGAAACGTATAAGAAGTTTTCTCCTCGTACGGCTCCAGAAAATTCGAAATTATGTCTATGTATAGAATTCTAATATCAGATAAATCCATAAAATCATCAAATCAATTAAATCACGAATTCTCTTTCTTTCTATGACTTAAATGACTTAAATACTTTTTCTTATTCGTTCCAAAAAAAAAATTGCATCCTCATAACTCAAGTTGTATAATTCTCAAATAACTCAAGGAAACCTTTATAAAAATTTCATTTATTGAGCGGTCTTTAATCCCCTTTTGTCTGTCTCTTTTAGAATTTATTTTTTTTTTTTTATTCTAATCTTTTTGTTCAGACAATTGACAATTGAAAACGGTATTTTCTTGTTCCAGGATCCTTTATCTTTGCCTTGAATCATTGGGTTTAGACATTACTTCGGTGATTTTTAATCGTTTCAAAATGGCAGCAACATACCATTTTTGTGATTTCTTTCCATCAAATAATCATATAAATGGTTGATTCTTGTTTAATACACTTTTAATTTGATCAAAAGAGTTTTACCAATTCAAAAAAAAAAAACTTTGGATTTGAAACTTGCTTGAATTGGATCTTTTCGATTTATATATCGAAAATAGACTTACAAAGTTGTCCCAATTTATTGATTGATACTAACCCTAGATTCTTGCCCCCGAGAAATGAATCAATACTTTCTGCTCGAGCTCCATCGTGTACAGTAAATTTATATCAAACCACAATACCCCCTCAAAAAAATGAGAGGTCTAGTGGAAAAGAACAAATGATGTCGAGTCAAGAGCACTTTCATTCCTATATAATTACTATATTATATAGTATATAATGGTGGATGTAAGACTCCACAACGGATCGTGTCCTTCAAGTCGCACGTTGCTTTCTACCACATCGTTTTAAACGAAGTTTTACCATAACATTCCTTTAGTTTGTAACCCGTATCTAATTGATTCCATCATGGAATTATGAATAGTCATTGGTTCGGTTGGTACTGGTACATAGTAATCTATACTTTATCTATACTTTTTTATCTATACTTTATTCATTTTATCTATACTTTATTCATTCAATATAAAAATAAAAAAAAATGGGTAGTTTCTGAAGAAGTTTTAGCAAAAATTCAATTTAACTCCAGATCCAAAAAATATTAAAATATTAATTAAATAAAATGAAATAAAAATTATTAAAAAATTTACAATTATATACCAATTATATCCATAAATTATATACATATTATATATATAAATCTATTAAAATATTATTAAAATATATAAATTAAAATATATAAATAAATTGAATAAATTTAATTTATAAGAATCTATAATTATAATAAGAATATATAATTCTAATAATTTAGATCTAATAATTTATAATTTAGAATAATAATTAATATCAATTAAAATATATAAAATATAAAATATTTCAAAAAAAGATATATATTTAATATTTAAAATAAATAATAATTCTAATTTTAAATATAAATAAATAATAATTCTAATAATTATAAATAGTAATAGCACGAATCTAATAAAATCTAATAAAAAAAAAATGAAGTTTTTTTGAATCTGCATCTTCAAGTAACTTGATAGTGATAGGATAAATTCAACAATTCTATTTTTTGAGTGAAATGGTGGATAAAAACTGATGTAAGGGAAGATTCATTTTTTTTTTCATACTGATTGATAAGAAATAATATGGATACCTATATCTATCGAATAGACTAAACAATTGTTACTGAAAGAAATTATAGATATTCTATCTTAAATATTTAAGATTTAGAATCTTTATAATTTTCAAATTTAGAGATCACAAATAGAGTGAATTTTATCTGTGTCTTATTTGAACTCGATTCAATTTGTGAAAAAGATATGATTCCCAGAAGAATTATTAAGCATCACATTTTTCCAATATTCTTACTCTAAAATGAAATAAAAAAATGAAATAGAAAGTTGTTAAAAAAAAAAGACTGGAATCGAATCTATATTATTCTATATCAGAATATAAAATAATATTTTAATGTTATAGATGGATTGAAGTTATAGATGGATTGAATCTGTGATAATGTTATAATAGATTTGGTATGCTCTGGGACGGAAGGATTCGAACCTCCGAATAGCGGGACCAAAACCCGATGCCTTACCACTTGGCCACGCCCCATTTCTATTTGACACTAATAAACACTAATATTATTAGTAGTTGTTCGTCAATTCCAGTCTAAATATCTATAAAAAAAAATCTGATTGTTAATAAAATTTTGTTATATGTAGATATAAAATGAAACTCAATTTATTGATCATTACATATAATTCAATTAAGATATTGTATGAAAATATGATTTGAGAATTAAAGTTGAAGGATTTTTGATTGGGCGAGTTCAAATCAAAGAAAGTTTTTTTGTCTATCTTATTTTTATTCATTTTCCCCTCTATCAATAACTCAACTTATTAATAACTCAATCAAAATAAATACAAGTATCTTCAAGAACAATTTGTTATGCTTAATATATTTAGTTTGATCTGTATCTGTCTTAATTCTACCCTTTATTCAAATAGTTTTTTCGTCGCCAAATTGCCCGAGGCTTACGCTTTTTTGAATCCAATCGTAGATTTTATGCCAGTAATACCTTTGCTGTTTTTTCTTTTAGCTTTTGTTTGGCAAGCTGCTGTAAGTTTTCGATAAGATCTTTAATACTATTCTAGACAAATTTATGATTTATTCGAAAAAAAAAAAAATTCTAACAATTGATAAGATCAGATAAGTTTTACAGTATAAATCCTCGATTCAAATATTGAAATTATTGTACAGCCCTGATAAATTTTTATCACCCCTTATTCCATTCCTCATTCTGACCTCTTTCCATTGAAAGACCATATTGGAGTTCCTCAAAATATCTCATTTTGGATATAAAAGAAAAATTTTTGTAATGAAAAACTCAACTTTTATTACATATTACAATTCCATTTTTTTTTTTTTTTTTTTCTCTAATTATAAAAAACACTTTATTTCTTGGTGTTAAAATCCAAAATAAAATTTAAATAGTTAGGGTATGCGGTATAAAATAAAAATAGAGAATCTATTCTCTTTTTCCTAAAAAAAAATCTTGGAGATTGTTCGATGCTTACTCTCAAACTATTTGTTTACACGGTAGTGATATTCTTTGTTTCTCTCTTCATCTTCGGATTCCTATCTAATGATCCGGGTCGTAATCCTGGACGTGAAGAATAAAAAAAAAAAAGGGTTTTTCTTGCTTGATTTTTAAAGGTTCTTAGTAGGATTTTCTCTATTCCACACCTTTAACTATTAAAAAAAAAATAATAAATAAAAAAAAAATAATAAATCTCGATTTCTTTCGCGATAAATTCGAAAGAAAATACCAAGTTTTAGATGAAAACGGAAAGAGAGGGATTCGAACCCTCGGTACAAAAAACTCGTACAACGGATTAGCAATCCGACGCTTTAGTCCACTCAGCCATCTCTCCCCCGATTGAAAAAAGAAAATGACTATGTTACATTAGTAAACAAACATAAAACTTGAAAAAAGCTCTTTTCCCTTCTTAATTTTGATTTTATTCATCTTTCTTTTCTATTTTTAATAGAATTTTTTTTATCATTAAATATAATTAAATTTATATATATATAATTAAATTTATATAATTAAATATTTAAATATAATATTATATTATAATATATATAATATAAATTATTAACATATAAATGTTAAATATAGTTTTTTATAATATAAAAATATAAAAGTGAAATAAAAAATAAACAATAAAATAATATTAAATTGAAATTCTTTTTATTAAATATTAAATTCTTTTTAATTATTTAATTTGAATTAATTTATTTATTATTTCATTTGAATTATATATATTATATATATATTGAAATATATTTAAATTGAATATAATATTCAAAATATATATAAATAAAAATATAAATAAAATCTTTTTTTTTTTTTTTTTTATTTCATCCAAAGAAACCTTTTATTTCCACGGCTTGGCTTGGTCAGTACCTAGCTGGGCCGGGCCTCTTTTGTTCCAACGAATCGGAATAAAATTATTTATTTAATAAAGTCAAATTC